TGAGCATTCTCAATAACAGATTTCGGATCTAATCAATATTGATATACCGAGTATCTTATCCGTTGATACGAAGTATTCCGGCGATCCCCACGATCCGGGTCCGAACTGTTGGAATTGGAATAGGTTCGGCAGCGGATCGCGAAATCTTGGTGATCTTCTCCATCTAATAAATGAGGAGTCCGTTTTGAAATCGTCCGCCCTGCATCCACCCCCCGAGTATATGATTCAACAGGAATCACACAAGGGTAGATTGATAGAAACCTCTGGTAAAATACCCACCAGTACCCGTACCCAGCAGATAAAGTACATTACATAGTCCGTTTTAGAGATTGGCGCTTTGCCCATTCAGTGACTTTGGCACTGGACGTTCCCAAAATGGGTACTATTGAGTCGGGTGAATTAGAGAATAGACAGACGAGACGTCTGTTGGCATTCCAGCCTTCCTTCTCCTTTCAGGGCCTATCCCAAAGAGAATCCAGTACCTCTTGGTCGTGAATATCTGAATAGGACGAACCGGCCTCCGTGGATATCTTTGCTTCAGAACAAAACAATTAGAATTAGGCTCGGTCAACTGGAATGTGTATTATCCATATAGGAGATCTTCCAATTGAGAAGATCCATCGACCTGAGACGAAGAAAAAGGTCTACCTACTATTTTATTTAGTTATTCAGTTAAACCAATGATTCATTATTGGAGCAGATAGCAACAACTATTTCATCGGACATGCGTATTTTTGATTTTCCGATGGATTGACATGGTTTCATTAATGGAAATTGTTTGATGTAATGAGTAAATAGGCTCTTTCACCGTTCAAGAATTCTTGTTTAGGCAGTTCATATCATCCATACATAGTGTTTTGATCTAAGATTTCAATTCTTCCAGCTTTCTGCAGTAACATATTGTTCCATGGAGCTAAGATCCAAAATATGGAATAAACAAGTATTTCCACGACTCTACCACCTGGCCAATTCTGTTCCACTTAATCCCTTTTTCATGGCCACATATCTTTATTTTATGGCTAAGGAATGGGAAATCTTTCTCCTGTTACATGAATCAAATGTTTCATTTCATCTGGGAAAAGCCATCTCTTTCTCAACAATGTCTTTGTCATTTGATCCAATAACGTTCCGTTAGATAGGAACAGATTTGATAAATACTGATAACTCTCAGATAGAGTATTAGAACGGAAAGATCCATTAGATAATGAACTATTGGTTCTAAGCCATCTGTGGCGATGAATCAACAATTCGAAGTGCTTTTCTTGCGTATTCTTGATGAACCAGCGTTTATACATAGATGTAGGAGGATTTGTTTGGGAAGTAATAAGCCCCTTTAACATCTCTTCATCTGCAAAGAATTCTCGACGGGAAAACACAGAGACAAAGGACTGATCTTTGAATAGGAAAAAGAATGGATCCGCAGGATCCCAAATGAATTGGCTTATTCGAAAAAAGCCTTGTTCTTTGGAAAATCTATCTCGTGTCTGGTACTGCATGGTTCCACTCTGCAAGAACTCTGAATCATTCTCTTGAAGCTCATCCTCTTTATGATAAATGATCCGCTTGCCCCGAAATGACCCGGCCCAATAAGGAAATCCCAATTCAGTGGGCCTTTCGATACAATCAAATATATTGCCATAAGGGCGCCATATTCGAGGAGCCCAAACTATGTGATTGAATAAATCCTCCTCCATCTGTTGTGAGTCGAAGGCTCCTTCCCCTTCTTCAAACTCCGATTCGTATTTTTCATATAGAAATCTCTGATCAACGATAGAACAAGATCCATTTTGCATCATATCTAACTGATTCCTTGGTTCGGACCGAAGAAGTAGTGTCACTCGATTATTATCAAACTGGCTGCAATCTTTTTCTGTCCGTGAGGATCCCGCCAGAGCGCCTTCTACTTCTAATAGGCCATGAACTAGATCAGAATCATTCTCAACGAAGCCATAAGAAGTGATCCAATTTTTTTCATTGGGTCCGGATGAAGACCAAAGATCTTGAGCGACCGATCCGGCAGAACAACTCAAAAGATAAAGAAGTATCGTTAATTTCTTCATGCTCGTTCCAAGTTCGAAGTACCATTTGTACAAATAAGAATCCCCTTCCTTACATGATTTCTTCTTCATATAGATAGATATAGGATCTATGGGGCAATTACTTAGAAGTACATTTTGTGCAACAGTCCTTCCTATCTGATAGAAAAGGATCTCATGATCCTGAACCGATCTTACCTGGGATCGCAAATCCCAAGTTTGTCTATGAAGAGCTGATCTAATTGTATTAGTTTCTATAATTGATTTCTTCTGTGTAATACTAATTGATAGGACCTCATTGATAAGTGCTACAAGATCTCGTGCATTGAAACCCATGGTTATGGACCCGAATCCGTTAGTATGGAACATTTTCTTTTCCAAGTGAAATCCTCTAGTATAGGAAAGAATGAAAAAGTGCTTTCGTTGTTGTGGAATAAGAAGCCTTCGTATCTTAATACATGTATTTAATTTATTCGGAGCTATTAGAGCGGGATCCACTTTTTGGGGAATATGAGTCGAAGCAATAACAAGAATATTTCTAGTGGAACATCTTTCACAATCCCTGGAGAGATAGTTCTCTAATAGACCGAGGGATAAGTAATTCGACTCATTCACATACAGATCATGAATGTTTGGAATCCATATTATGCAAGGAGACATTGCTTTTGCTAATTCGAATTGAAGGGTGATATCAAATCGGTCTATTTTTGGCGTCATATCCATAATAGTTAGCACATTCGTCATAGTTAGCAGCTCCATATCAAGGTCATCATCAATATCGTCACTATCATCAATATCGATATCGTCACTATCATCAAAATCGATATCGTCAATAGGATAACCTTTAGACTTATCATACAGGAACTTGTTTGGAAATACCGTAATGAAAGGAACATAGGAGTTTGTCGCTAGGTATTTGACCAAATAGGATCGTCCAGTTCCTATAGAACCTATCACTAAAATACCCCTAGAAGGGGATAGGGCTAAGCGGAGCGAAAAGGGTTTTCCGTGAGATGGGAAATTAAAACTATTAGCCCCACACGAGGTTTGTGAATAAGTGATTGTCTGATAATGAGCAAGGAATATCCGTCTTTCTGCTAAACAGGATCTATTGAACTCATAATTCATTAGATACTTTTTATGAATGTCAACTAAGTATCGTAAGTAAATTGATCCCGGTTGTTCAATCATTTGATAACCAGAGTCATTCTTTGATAAATGATCACTATGAGTCAGACTCAATAGAATTTGATCAATCCTTTTTTCTGTCGTTAAGGTGGAGAACTGAACCAAGAATTCTCTTTCTTCATCATCAATCGAATCATTGTTCGCGACCCAGGATTCTATTCTATCATCAATCCAATCATCGTTCGCGTTCTTTCTTTTTCTTATCAATGAATAGATCTCTTTACTTGTACGACTTAGATGTATCGTATTTCTCGAAAAAGTGATTCGATTGATGGGATTTGGTATGATACTTATGAGATCAATGAGGTTGATATTCAAATATTTCTTCTTAGAACGTATTGATTTGACCCCATAAGCGGAACCCCGTATTTCTTCCAGAGCAACTAGAAAGAGATTCTTTAACCAGAAAGAATTCAGTTCAGATGTAGGATACCTATCCAGAAGTTTTCGCAACTCAATCATGTATGATGGAATCATCAAAGACTTGATCTTTTCTAACTCTGTCTGTAACTCACTAGAGGCTCGGGAAACGAAGAGAAGATGTATACGAACGAGATATCCAGCAACAAGAAGAAGGAAAAGGATTGAATAGAGGAACTCCCGAGCATTTTTTGATGTCCATATCAATGGAACGGGTGACTCATTATTTCGATGAATCATTTCTTTGGACAGAAGAAGATTCTGTAAACACTTACTCGAAATCTCACTTATCAGAGTCCATTGTGGAAGAATCTTCTGATCAATTGGCCATGGTATATCTGATCCATGCATAATATCATGAAAAAGGGATACAAATTTTTGACTACTACTTAGTATCGGCAATGGGTCTGAAAAAGTATCTAAAAGGGTGAAATTTAGATATTTGCACCCTGTCGAAGTAAGGAACCATGGCATATATGTTTGGAACAGATTCCATTTTGAGAGATTTGAAAAAGCACTATCTCGTTGAAAGGTTCTATACATCTGCCCTTTCTCAACGCATTTCTTTAGACAAAGACTCCGTTTTTTCCTCTTTCCAGATGGTAAATATTTCTCAGAATATGGAGTGTGAATCAAACTCATATTTGAATTGAAACTGAGATACTGATACAAGTTCTTCCCTTCTGAATCAGATAAATTCATATCTGAAAGAGGCTGACAATAAGTTCTTTCAAAATTGACCATTTGTTCCTCTCTTAGAGGTGTTGCAGAAATGTCTGCGATCGAGTAAATAGCTCTACGAACGAATGGATCGGATCGAATTGGAAAATGGAAATATTTGTACAAGTTATACGTTTCGTCACCACTTTGTGTTTGTGGAAAATCGTTAGGTATGAATATGTCAGATACCAGTGACTCAATTGGTGAAATAGTCTCTCTCTCCAAAAAAATATGTTTTTTTTTACCGACGCACAAAGAAAATATTTTGTTGCGAATGAACAAGATATTGATAAATTGTCCATATGTAAGATCATAATTATTGATACGGGTCTTTTCCACATAAAAAGGGAATCTTTTGTTACAATAGAACCAGAAGTGATGTGGATCATTCAAGAATCGAAGTCGATTTGCTTTATAAAAAGAAGATATCAATGAACTTCTATGAAATGGTTTCACGGGATTCAGCCAATTGTCTCGATCGTGGGATATCATTGAGAAATAGGAATCCGTATTATCAAAGGATTTCCTGCGATTATTTCTAGTATGGAATGAGTCAATCATCCACTTTGGTATCTTTTTGAACAAAAATGGTAATATCGTTTCTCCATTGATCAAGAATTTCGGTCTTTGGGAAGTATCATGATCATCTAATAAGAAGGGTTTCAATTTATTCAAATGAACGATTTGAACATCTATTGATTCTAACAACTGATTGCAGAGTTGATCATTCGGACCTTTCAATTCATAGATGTGGATCTCGGACCTATGAATGGGAATATTCCCGATACTCACAAAGAAAAGGGGAAGTGACTTGGACAAAAAGGGAAGTGACTTGGACAAAAAGAAACGAAGTGACTTAAACAAATCTTGTTTGTCGATAGCCTCGGACCAATCAATCGAATATTGATTAATACGTAATCGATCGAACACTACTTGAAAATGGTTCTTCTGGTCAGAAATGAAATGTTCCTGAAAATTCTTGCTCCCATTGGACCATTTGTATCTGTATGCATCAGGATCCCGATTCATGGATCTCTCGGTTCGAGAAATAAGAGGATCAAACCATTTCTTCTGACTCTTTTTCAAATTCGATAAATATTGGTTGATCATATATTTCATTATAGTTATATGATTCAGAGTATCATTTCCTATTTGATCCCTTTGAATTTCATATTCGAAGTTGCGATCGGATCTATTCATTAAAAAGAATCGATTCGATACACTTCTTATGTACCCATAGGTGTTATATTGGATTTGCATCAGATTTCGGATCAATCTATATTGATTGACTGCCTCCATTATGTTGTTGCTAGCAAATACCGCCGTTTTTATTTTTGGATCTTCCAAATAATTCCCGCAGTAGATCCGGACCAATTTTTTTCTGATCCTTCGATAAAAAGATTCATTCTCTTCATAAAAAAGAGGAGGTAGAATCAATAAAGATTTCTTTTTCGATTCATCTCTGGAGTTGAATACCTTATTCAAGAATTTTTTTTGATCTAACCCGTAGGAATCAATAGAAAAGGCAAATCTCCTATGATACACCAGATCCGGCCCGGTTATTGATAGAGTGAATAGATCTGCCATTTCTTGAAATCTCTCTTCTGATTCAAAATCATGGTGTAACGTGTATCCCCCCTTGTTCCGGCCATGGAATAGATGAAATAAATAAAAAAATGGATTTTTGTTCAAGAATGAAATCTTATTGGAACTGTCCATATCCGGTGCATCCTTCGGAACCATATCAGATCCCGGATCTGATGAAATAGGATGAATTGAGACGGTATTTTGTAAATACGTAATTATCTTGAATATATCAACCATTTCTTTATTTTCCGATCGCCTGGAAAGAACAAAAGAAACATCCTGTTTTTTCTTCAAAAATTTCTGATCTCTAGTGGACCTCTCAGTAGGATTCGAACCCAGATGAAGTTCTGACCATCTGTCAGAGAAAAAAGAACGAATTGATCTTGTAGGATTCCCAAGAAATTCTTCGATTTCTTCCGGAAGCAGATGATTATTCATCTGCTTCTCACGTTCCGTGAATAGCCGGGACATTGAGGAAGATCCAAAAAGGCATTTCGGGAATCGATCTGATTCTATCTCTGTTCCTTCCGTTTGAAGAAAGGAAGGATCCCAAAGAATCGATCTTTCTTTTTGAATATTTGACAATGCATTCCGTACCTTGCTAAAAAACCGATCCTTGTTTACCAACCACACATTGTCTAACCAAATCAAATTCTCTCTCGATACGTTCCTCAAAAAATCCGATTCGTGCTGATTCTTTCCCCAACTAACGAAGAGATCTTGGTGGAATTGCCACATATGAAATTGAGCACAATTTTGCAAAGAAATATCCCACTTGTTTCTCGAGAAGAGATGGGAAACATGCTCAATATAATTTGATTGAATAGTTGCCTCAGCTCCTTGTTGTTTGAAGAACCCCCCCCCTTCAATTGGTCTTTTTTCACGAAAAGCAGACATGAGATAACAAATCAAGTCTTTCCCTAAGACTTCGAATAGCTGTCCCGAATTCAAGTTGAGTATGTTTCGCTTCTTCCTCGGAGAAAGACGATCAAACAATTCCCAATCATGGTCCTTGCGGATCATATCATCCGTATAGGATAAAAAAAGAAACTCCAGATATTTGCTATCTTTCTCTTTGAATGAGATCTCAATTCCAACTACGGTTTTATTAGATACCTTACAACTAGAATCCCTCTTTTTTCCGATCCGGTTCCTCCACCACCGCGAACCCCGGTTAGATTCAGGCATGATACACTTTTTATTTATTGGGAGAACCCAAGTACTCTCTTGCGAATCCATGAAACAACTCTCAGAAATATTTTTCCCTTTTGGAAGATACAGGGGCGAAACAATCAACCTATTGATATTGCAAGACCAAAAAGATTCTTCCAATGTCTCATTTCTGGGTCCAATGGAATTCATAGGTATAGGAAGAAGCCCCATCAAATAGAGATTTTTTCTTTCGACAATCTTTCGATTGTTAATACGAGATATAAGGACCGCTACTACAAGCAGTATTATACCTTTGATCGTGAAATATCGATTGCTTCTTGAACCCTGTGAATCACGTGAAAGTAGGATACTCCAAATTCGGGGGTCAAAGAGTTTCATAAAACGTTCTTGGTGGAAAAGAATGTGAGTGAAAGATCCCACTGAATCGAATTTGGTCCATGAATCTAAGAAATAGTGAGAATTCTTGATCTCTCTCAATATCTCTCTCAATTCGAAGATCCAGGATTTGAATTGATGTCCTCTCATTGATTCCTCCTAAAGATTTCATTTCAATTGGAATTTGGTTATTTACGATGTACGATGATCCCTGTTAAGCATCCATGGCTGAATGGTTAAAGCGCCCAACTCATAATTGGCAAATTCGTAGGTTCAATTCCTGCTGGATGCACGCCAATGGGAACGTTCAATAAGTCTATTAGAATTGGCTCTGTATCAATGGAATCTCATCATCCATACATACCGAATTGGTATGGTATATTCATACCATAACATATGAACAGTAAGAACTAGAATTCTTATTGATACTGGAACTCATAGGGAAGAAAATGGATTTATGGATGGAATCAAATATGCAGTATTTACAGAAAAAAGTATTCGGTTATTGGGGAACAATCAATATACTTCTAATGTCGAATCAGGATCAACTAGGACAGAAATAAAGCATTGGGTCGAACTCTTCTTTGGCGTCAAGGTAATAGCTATAAATAGTCATCGAGTCCCGGGAAAGGGTAGAAGAATGGGACCTATTATGGGACATACAATGCATTACAAACGTATGATCATTACGCTTCAACCAGGTTATTCTATTCCACCTCTTATAGAGAAAAGAACTTAAAGCAAAATACTTAATAACACGGCGATACATTTATACAAAACTTCTACCCCGAGCACACGCAATGGAGCCATAGACAGTCAAGTAAAATCCAATCCACGAAATAATTTGATCCATGGACAGCGTCGTTGTAGTAAAGGTCGTAATGCCAGAGGAATCATTACCGCAGGGCATAGAGGGGGAGGTCATAAGCGTCTATACCGTAAAATAGATTTTCGACGGAATGATAAAGACATATCTGGTAGAATCGTAACCATAGAATACGACCCTAATCGAAATGCACACATTTGTCTCATACACTATGGGGATGGTGAGAAGAGATATATTTTACATCCCAGAGGGGCTATAATTGGAGATACCATTGTTTCTGGTACAGAAGTTCCTATATCAATGGGAAATGCCCTACCTTTGAGTGCGGTTTGAACTATTGATTTACGTAATTGGAAGTAACCAATTAGGTTTACGACGAAACCTAGAAATCGATCACTGATCCAATTTGAGTACCTCTACGGGAGAAACCTCAGCAGAAAACTGTTGAGTAACGGCAGCAAGTGATTGAGTTCAGTAGTTCCTCATAGAAAATTATTGACTCTAGAGATATGGTAATATGGAGAAGACAAAAAAAAATTGTTTGAAGCACGCACAGAACCGGAGAGCGCCCCTTGTTTCAAAGAGAGGAGGCCGGGTTATTCACATTTAATTTGATGGTCAGAGGCGAATTAAAAGCTAAGCAGTGGTAATTATAAAGATCCCCCGGGGAAAAATAGAGATGTCTCCTACGTTACCCGTAATATGTGGAATGGAAGTATTGACGTAATTTCATAGAGTCATTCGGTCTGAATGCTACATGAAGAACATAAGCCAGATGACGGAACGGGGAGACCTAGGATGTAGAAGATCATAACATGAGTGATTCGGCAGATTTGGATTCCTATATATCCACTCATGTGATACTTCATCATACGATTCATATAAGATCCATCTGTCTAGATATCATCATATACATCTAGAAAGCCGTATGCTTTGGAAGAAGCTTGTACAGTTTGGGAAGGGGTTTTTATTGATAAAAAAGAAGAATCTACTTCAACCGATATGCCCTTAGGCACGGCCATACATAACATAGAAATCACACTTGGAAAGGGTGGACAATTAGCTAGAGCGGCAGGTGCTGTAGCGAAACTGATTGCAAAAGAGGGTAAATCGGCCACATTAAGATTACCATCTGGGGAGGTCCGTTTGATATCCAAAAATTGCTTAGCAACAGTCGGACAAGTGGGTAATGTTGGGGTGAACCAAAAAAGTTTGGGTAGAGCCGGATCTAAGCGTTGGCTAGGTAAGCGTCCTGTAGTAAGAGGAGTAGTTATGAACCCTGTAGACCATCCCCATGGGGGCGGTGAAGGGAGAGCTCCGATTGGTAGAAAAAAACCCACAACTCCTTGGGGTTATCCTGCGCTTGGAAGAAGAAGTAGGAAAAGGAAAAAATATAGTGATAGTTTTATTCTTCGTCGCCGTAAATAAATAAGAATATAGAAAACTGAATTTTTAGAATTTGAAATAATGTGATGGGCGAACGACGGGAATTGAACCCGCGCGTGGTGGATTCACAATCCACTGCCTTGATCCACTTGGCTACATCCGCCCCTTATCTAGCTAAAGGATTTTAGCTTTTTTCTTTTTCCATTCATCATTATTGTATTTATTCTTACCTTCATACTTAGATCGATATATTGGGCATAGAATGCCAATTTCAAAAATGTAATGTAATAAAGGAGTAATCCCCTGTGACACGTTCAATAAAAAAAAATCCTTTTGTAGCTAATCATTTATCGGCAAAAATTGAAAAACTAAACATAAGGGAGGAGAAAGAAATAATAGTAACTTGGTCTAGGGCATCTACCATTATACCCACAATGATTGG